ATGTAACCGCGATTATACGACCAATCATATATCACATTTATTATTTTAACCCCCAAAACTTTCATTTTATTAGGAACCTTTTTAACAAATGAATTAAATAAATTCAAATTTTGTAAAGATGAATAAACAGGCTTATATAAAAAGGACGCTATAAGTATTCCGCAATAAGCTATACTGACTGAAAAAACTGCGTTTGTGAGAAATTCATACCAATCGACAGAATGGATTCGGTTTTGATGTAAAAGGTTTATGGACGGAGTTAACAATTTTGATAATATATCTAAATCCATTCCTTCATAATTGAAGAAAGGAATTCCAATGGCCCCAACGAATAACGTAAATAAAACCAATACAAGCATGGGAAATAGCATAGTATTGTCCGACTCATGGGGATATGAGAAAGTTTTTTTAGTGCCAAAATGAGTAATACTAATAAAAGGCTGCACCATGCTTCTTACATTTTCATTACTATCAATTCGATATGTGTTTAAAAAAGGAGCCTTTTCGTTGTTTTTGATCATTAATAAATCGAATAAACGAAAGTTTGTTTTCCTAATTTTAGGTCCTTCTTTACCCCACAGAGACATTGAATAGAATGAGCTGCTTTTTTTGCCACTGTAATTTTGAAAATAAACGTTTAAATGTCCTTCAAAAGTAAGTAAATAGATCCGAAACATATAAAAGGCGGTTAATCCTGCCGTAGAATAAGCTATTATTGCAAAAATCGGTGAATACAACCAACTATCACTAAGAATTTCATCTTTGGACCAAAAACAAGCAAGAGGTGGAATACCACAAAGAGAAAGTGTACCTAATAAAAAAGAAGTTTTTGTAATTGGTACATGTTTTCTTAAACCGCCCATAAGAACCATATTCTGACTTTTATCTGGAGAATACCCAACAATAGCTTCCATCGAATGAATAATAGATCCAGATCCTAAAAACAACAATGCTTTCGAATAAGCATGAGTAATCAAATGAAATAAAGCAGCTTGATAAGAACCCATACCTAAAGCTAACATCATATAACCCAATTGAGACATTGTAGAATAAGCTAAACCTCTCTTAATATCTTTTTGAGCAAGAGCTAAAGTAGCTCCTAAAAACAATGTTATTATACCGATCAAAGATATTAGATTTAATATGTAAGGTATAGCTATGAAAAGAGGAAGAAGCCGAGCTACAAGAAAAATTCCTGCTGCTACCATCGTAGCAGCATGTATAAGAGCCGAAATAGGGGTAGGCCCTTCCATGGCATCGGGTAACCAGACATGAAGGGGAAATTGAGCAGATTTCGCAACTGCGCCGGCAAATAATAGGAAGGCACATAAAGTAACAAATAAAGGATTAACTTCATTATTATAAACCAAGTTATTGAATATTTCAAACAAATCCCGAAATTCAAAACTACCCGTTATCCAATAAAAACCTAAAATTCCTAATAATAACCCAAAATCCCCGACACGATTAGTTACAAACGCTTTTTGACAAGCATTCGCCGCACTAGGTCGGGTGAACCAAAAACCTATTAATAGATAAGAACACATTCCAACTAATTCCCAAAAAATATAAATTTGTATTAAATTAGAACTAGTAACTAATCCCAACATTGAAGTATTGGAAAAACTCATATAAGCAAAAAATCTCACATATCCTCGATCATGAGACATATAATTGTCACTATAAATAAGAACCATAATCCCAACACTAGTGATTAATATTGACATAATAGAAGTAAGTGGATCAACCAAGCAGCCAAACTCTAAAGAAAAATCATTATTGATGGTCCAAGACCATACATATTGATAAACAGAATTATTATTTAGTTGCTGAATAAAGAAATGGGCTGAAAAAATCATAACTATACTTAATAATAAAACACTCGGAAAAGCCCACATACGGCGAAGATTTTTAGTTGCCGTTGGAAAAAGTAGAAGTCCAGCTCCTATTAACATAGGAACTGGAAGTGGAATGAACGGTATGATCCATGAATATTGATATGTATATTCCATATAAAAATAAATAAAAAAATTATCTTAATTAATTGTTTCTGATTCACCAGTTCTTATTTCTTTTCTTTTGAAAGCGATCGATTAATAAAAAAAATTAAGATATATAAAATAAAACTTAAATAGAATTTCCCAGGTTTAATTATTCGGAATCTTTCCAAACTACTTCAAATATTTCAAATGAAGATGAAGAGTTAGGGTTAGTCAAATGATATGAACAATTTACTGATATGAACAATTTACGAGTGAAAAATAAATATGTACTTTGTTTATTATTAGTTTATTATTAAATTTATTATTAATATTGAATTGTTAATATGAAATTAAAATTATTAAGTCCAATTTTATGAAGATAAAAACGAAAAATTGCAATTTCGGTCTAATTATTACGTATTACAATAATTTATTTATATCTATAGAGCAAGGATAAATAATGACAGCAAAAAAGTATTTAATATGAAAAAAAAGTATTTAATATGAATCATAGGGCCCATAACTTGACTCATAAAACCTATTTCCCATAAAACAAAACCAATTTATTGCAGTTTGGTTCGGCTATTCCCAATCATTAAGAAATTTTTTTAGAACTAATTGATTGTCTTCCATTACAATAAAAGCTATTTGTAGGAAATGCTTTGGTATCCCACACTTTTTTTATGTAAAATAAAAAAGAGGGGCAAAAAAATGGCTTTTAGAAAGTATTTTGTATATTTTAATCAATTAACTACTAGGCTTAGGCTCATTCGAGTTTGAAAATGAAAATTCCTTTCTTCGAACTTGACCAATTTAATTAATATAATAAAAAAATAAAAAAAGAAAATTTATTACATTTTTTTTTATTAAGCAGGAGAGGGATTGAGTTTTTAAATCTTTCGATGTATTTTATTACATGTAAGAATGGAACATGACAAAACTAGAAAGCAAAGACCCAACCCCTTTTGTTTGTATTTTTGATTTTATCAACCTCAATCTATTCTATTTGGCATAGTAGATCTTATTGTTCTTAGTAATATTTTAGACAATTTTTCCATACACCTTTTATGATGAGGGGAATGTAATTTAGAGAATAGCTAGCTAGAGATATAGTAAAGAACAATTGATTTTGAACAATAGATGTCTTTCACATCCAACCGATGAACCGATTATAATTTAAAAATGGCAGTGCCAAAAAAGCGCACCTCTAGTTCAAAAAAACGTATTCGTAAAAATATTTGGAAAAGGAAAGGGTATTGGGCAGCATTGAAAGCTTTTTCGTTAGCGAAATCTCTTTCTACCGGTAGCTCAAAAAGTTTTTTTTGTGTGACAAATAAATAATCAAACAATAGACTAAATAATGTGAATCGGTCTAATTCAAAAAAGAGTCTCATTTTTGTTATAATTTATTTATAAGTTTTTTTTTCTAAAGTTTAGAAGTTATCAAGATTATAAATAATATTAATCTAATAATAATAGATAATAATCTAATTAATCTAATAATAATAGATAATAATCTAAATTACTATTTCATTTTTATTTAATAAAAAAAAATTATTTCCATTCTCTAATGTTTTAACCTGATCAATAACAATATAAAATGGAATTCATTTTGTTTTGTTATTTTTTAGTAGAAATAATAATTCGGTTGTCTACTGAATTCAAAAAGTGAATGGTATTCTTTTGTTTGAAAAAAGAATAAACGCAAGCACAAGGTTTCACCTTTTGTTTTGGTATGTTTTATCATTTTCAAGATGGGGATTATCACCTTCCCCATCGACTTGACTCGAGAATCAATTTACTTTTTAGTTCTATCCGTGGATTGAAGTCAAAATTATCTAGTTCAAAAAGTTCCGTTTTATTTTCAGGAGACCATAAAGTAATAAACTATGAAACGAAAAACCCCGTTGTTAGTTAAGTTAAAAAACGGATACCCTAAAATAAATAAAAAACAAAACTATTATAAGAATAATTAATATTATTAACGAAAACGTTTAGATTAAATGCCGCCTAATTTTGAAACAAATTTTTAGTCATCAATTTGAATGTTTCCTAAAAAATATTGAATTAACCCCCTCAATCTCGACGATTGAATAAAAATAGGTTATTATGATTTCGAATAAGCCGCTATGGTGAAATCGGTAGACACGCTGCTCTTAGGAAGCAGTGCTAGAGCATCTCGGTTCGAGTCCGAGTAGCGGCATGTCTTTTTCTAAAAGAGTAAGCCCTATAATGAATTCAATTCCCTATTTCAATTCCTATAATTGAGGCCCCCTTTTTAATAAATTTTATGATATTTTCAACTTTAGAGCGTATATTAACCCATATATCCTTTTCGATCATTTCAATTGTAATTACAATTCATTTGATAACTTTATTTGTCGATGAAATCGTAGGACTATATGATTCATCAGAAAAGGGGATGATAGCTACTTTTTTCTGCATAACAGGATTATTAGTTACTCGTTGGATTTATTTTGGGCATTTACCATTAAGCGATTTATATGAATCATTAATTTTTCTTTCGTGGGGTTTTTCCATTATTCATATGATTCCGTATTTTAAAAAACAAAAAAACCATTTAAGCGCAATAACGGCGCCAAGTGTTATTTTTACCCAGGGTTTCGCTACTTCAGGTCTTTTAACCGAAATGCATCAATCCGCAATATTAGTACCTGCTCTCCAATCCCATTGGTTAATGATGCACGTAAGTATGATGGTATTGGGCTATGCAGCTCTTTTGTGTGGATCATTATTATCACTAGCTCTTCTAGTCATTACATTTCGAAAATTCATAAGGATTTTTAGTAAAAGCAATAATTTATTAACGGAGTCGTTTTCCTTTGGTGAGATTCAATACGTGAATGAAAGAAACAATGTGTTACAAAACACTTCTTTGATTTCTTCTCAGAATTATTACAGATATCAATTAATTCAACAATTGGATCGATGGAGTTATCGTATTATTAGTTTAGGGTTTATCCTTTTAACCATAGGTATTCTTTCGGGAGCAGTATGGGCTAATGAAGCATGGGGATCCTATTGGAATTGGGATCCAAAAGAGACTTGGGCATTTATTACTTGGACCATATTTGCGATTTATTTACATATTCGAACAAATAAAAATTATGAAAGCGTAAATTCTGCAATTGTGGCCTCAATGGGCTTTCTTATAATTTGGATATGCTATTTTGGGGTTAATCTATTAGGAATAGGGTTACATAGTTATGGTTCATTTACATTACCATCTAATTGAATAAGGTACTTGACAACTAGAAGCCTAGGGCAGCATACATATATATATGAAACCCTCATGTAAACCATCAAGAACCATTTGAATCATTCCATTTCCATTACTTGATTCAAATGGTTCTCGAAAATGTCAAAAATATCTGGTTATATATAGAATTTATAGAATTCCAATTTTTTTATTTAACTTAAAAACAGAAAAAGACTTTTTTTGTACAATGAACGATTTTAAAAATCATCAGGTTTTTTATTTTGGTTTATTGACAAAAACTATCTATAAAAAAAATTTGATATAATAGCTTCGACCTTGTCAACTGATAATGAGAAAACGAAATCGGGATAAATACCAATACCTATTACAGGGAAAAGGATAGAAATAGAAATAAATAACTCTCGCGGTCCAGAATCAAAAAAATAAGAGTTTGGGGCATTAAAAAGCTTGTATCCATAGAACATCTGGCGTAACATAGACAATGAATAAATAGGAGTTAATATCATTCCAATTGCCATTACAAAAGTAATTAATACTTTTGTCATTAAAAGATATTTTTGGCTAGTAAGTATTCCAAAAAAAACTATCAATTCGGCAACAAAACCGCTCATGCCCGGTAATGCAAGCGAAGCCATTGATAAGATACTGAAAGTCGTGAATATTTTGGGAATTGCGATAGCCATTCCGCCCATTTCGTCGAGATAAATAAGTCGTATTCGATCATAACTCGTTCCGGCCAAGAAAAAAAGCGCAGCGCCAATAAATCCGTGAGAAATTATTTGTAAAATGGCCCCATTGAGCCCTGTATCGCTTATAGAACCAATTCCTATAATTATGAAACCCATATGAGATACAGAGGAATAGGCTATTCTTTTTTTTAAATTACGCTGACCAGGAGATGTTAAAGCTGCATAGATAATTTGAATTGTGCCTACTATCATCAACCAGGGAGAAAATATAGAATGGGCATGGGGTAATAATTCCATATTGATCCGAACCAACCCATACGCTCCCATTTTTAATAAGATTCCGGCTAAAAGCATACAAGTACTATAATGTGCCTCTCCATGGGTGTCTGGTAACCATGTGTGTAGGGGTATGATCGGTGATTTGACAGCAAAAGCAATAAGAAATCCAATATAGAATATTATTTCCAGGGCTACAGGATACGATTGATTAGCTGATGTTTCAAAATTTAATGTCGGTTCATTGGAGCCATATAAACCAATACCCAGAACTCCTATTAATAAAAAAACAGAACCTCCGGCAGTGTACAAAATAAATTTTGTAGCTGAATACAAACGTTTCTTTCCCCCCCACATGGATAGAAGTAGATAAACGGGAATTAATTCTAACTCCCACATGATGAAAAAAAGTAAAAGGTCTTGAGAAGAAAATGGTCCTATTTGACCGCTATACATTGCTAACATTAGGAAATGGAATAGTCGGGAATCTCGAGTAACGGGCCAAGCCGCTAAAGTAGCTAAAGTTGTGATAAATCCTGTCAGTAAAATGGGTCCTATAGAAATTCCATCTATTCCCAATCTCCAGTAAAAATCAAAAAAATTGATCCATTGATAATTCTCCGTTAGTTGCATTAACGGATCATCCAATTGGAAATGATACCCGAATGCATAGGTTGTTAGAAGGAGTTCCGTTATGCATATAGATATAGTATACCATCTTATTACCTTATTTCCTCTATGAGGAAGAAAGAAAATTAAGGAACCCGCGGTTATTGGCAAAACTACAACTAGTGTTAACCAAGGAAAATTATTCATAGTAAAAACAAAATAAACTTGGACCAGAAAAACCCGTGCTCGAAATAAATATATTTTGAGCGCGGGTTTTTGTCGGTAAAGGTAAAAAAATCAAATGTATTCGAGTAGGGTTTTCTGGAACGTATTAATAAGCTAGACCCATACTTCGAGTTGTTTCATGCCATAAATAAACGCGAACACTCAAGAAATCCGTTGGACAGGCGGATTCACATCTCTTACAACCGACACAGTCCTCTGTTCTTGGAGCAGAAGCGATTTGCTTAGCTTTACATCCGTCCCAAGGTATCATTTCTAATACATCGGTTGGGCAGGCTCGCACACATTGAGTACACCCTATACACGTATCATAAATCTTTACTGAGTGTGACATTGGATCTATAAATTTTTGAACGTCAGAAATTTTCGATCTAGTAAATTTGTAAATGAATCATATATTTAAACACCAGATGAATCAATAATTTACCAGAAATTTTGAAGCAATCTACTTCTGGATCGACTCGCGCGATAGAGCCAAGATACTTTGATTTCTTACATTTTCGAAAATGTGGATTAGATTTAATGTATGGGCATGTTAATTTGAATTTATGAATATTCTAATTTCTATGATTAATACTACTTATTCAACAAATTCGATTGATTGATACGAGTTGATTTTCTGTTACGATAAATTGACGAAACAATAGCCGGTCCAATAGCTGCTTCAGCGGCGGCAATAGCTATAACAAAAATGGAGAAAATATTTCCTTTTAATTGCCGGCTATCAAAAAAATCAGAAAATGTTACGAAATTTATATTAACCGCATTCAGTATAAGTTCAAGACACATAAGGGCTCTAACCATATTTCGGCTCGTGATCAATCCATAGATACCGATAGAAAATAAGTAGGCACTCAAAACAAGTACATGCTCGAGCATCATTGACTAACTCCTTATCAATTTTGATTCATTTCAATATGAACTGAACAACAATTCAACAGATTCAATTGACTAGAATATAAAGTCCGGAACAAAGGAATATATTGTATTAGTAATAGATTAAATAAAAGAATTTTTATTTTGAGTTTTAGACATAACCAATTTAAAAATGGAAGATAAAAAAATGTAATAACACAGAACAGAGTTAAATTTTGATTACTGTTGCTAATTCTAGAGATTTATTACTGGCGCGCTACGGCAATTGCGCCTATCAAAGCGACTAAAAGAATTATCGAAATGAATTCAAATGGAAGAAAAAAATCTGTTGATAAATGAATTCCAATTTGTTGACTATTACTTATCAAATCTTGCTCTATAATCTGGTTTGATCTTGTAGTCCAAATAATCCCGTACCATGACGTATCCGTAATAGTAATCATTAGTAAAACAAAAATACTTGTACAAACAGGCAAAGTAATCCCATCCCCAACAGTCCAAAGATTAAAATCTTTGTAATACTCTGAACCATTCATGAACATCACAGCAAATACAATTAAAACATTTATAGCTCCCACGTAAATAAGAAGTTGTGCAGCAGCTACAAAATAGGAGTTTAATAGAATATAGAATAAGGATATACAAACAAGAACCATTCCCAATGAAAAGGCAGAATAAATGGGGTTGGTAAATAATACCACACCTATACCTCCTAGTATAAGACCCGATCCCAGAAAGACTAAAAGAAAATCATGTATTGGTCCAGGCAAATCCATTATATGTAAAATAAGAGATAAATAAATCTAAATGTTTTTCATGACCTTATTGAGACCCGACCAGAAATTTTTTTTTTGAGAAATTCCTAATTAAATCCTAAGAGATATGACTAAATGTAGGTACAATTATTGGGCTCATTTTATTCTTTATCTGAAGGAATAGTTCTAATCCGAAATTTTTTATAATTTTTTATTTCGAAATATATACAGATATATTAATTAATAGATTTTCAATCCAAATTAAGGCTCGATTCTTATCAACCAATCAATCGTTGGAATTTGTAGTTATTGACCAAACAAAACGAAAGAACCCTTATTTCTTTAAATTAGATCAAAAACCAACCTTAGTATTGTTAAAGTAATTGGAAATTATTCTTTAATCACGAGATTTACTTATTTTGAGGCGAATTAAAAATTGTTCGAATTGTATAATCGTCAATTACTGACATCGGTAAACGACCCAAAGCAATTTGATTATAATTTAATTCGTGACGATCATAAGTAGAAAGTTCATATTCTTCAGTCATTGATAAACAATTTGTTGGACAATACTCAACACAATTACCACAAAATATACAGATTCCGAAATCAATACTGTAATTAAGTAATCGTTTCTTTCGAATATCCGTTTCCAATTTCCAATCAACAACGGGTAGATCTATAGGACATACACGAACACATACTTCACAAGCAATACATTTATCAAATTCAAAATGAATTCGACCGCGGAAACGCTCCGCGGTTATTAATTTTTCATAAGGATATTGAATAGTTACGGGTAAACGATTTGCGTGAGATAAAGTAATCATGAAACTTTGACCAATGTACCTTGCAGCCCGTATTGTTTGTTGACCATAATTCATGAACCCAGTTACCATAGAAAACATATCGTGAATATATATATATGAATTATTTTATGTTTGTTTATTTCTCTTGTTTGAGACAAATTGTGAATATAGAATATTCCTTTATAGCGAAAAGAGTTGGGAAGAAGTTGTTAATAATAGATTACCGAGAGAGATCGGTAAAAGAAATTTCCATCCAAGATTTAATAGTTGGTCCATTCTTAGCCTCGGCAAAGTCCATCTTGTTGTGATAGGAATGAACAAGAACAAATAAGTTTTAGTTAATGTAATAAAGATACCAATTGTCGCTCCAAAGACTCCACCCAGTTTATTTATTTCAAAAAACTCAGAAACATATATGTCTGGAATAGAGATATTCCAACCTCCCAAGTAAAGAACCGTTACAAATAATGAAGAAACTAATAGGTTTAGATAGGAAGCAACATAAAATAAACCAAATTTGATACCCGAGTATTCGGTTTGATAACCTGCTACTAATTCTTCTTCTGCTTCTGGTAAATCAAAAGGTAATCTCTCACATTCTGCTAGGGAAGAGATGAGAAAAATGATAAACCCTATAGGCTGACGCCACAAATTCCACCCCCAAAAACCATATTTTGATTGCGCCTCAACTATATCAATTGTACTTGAACTGTTAGATAATCATAGTCGGTGATACCATCACTGTTACCATCGCTATTACAGAACCGTACATGAGATTTTCACCTCATACGGCTCCTTGAAGGCCATAAATAAATCTAAGGACCGGGTAAGTATTATTTTATCTTGATATGTTTGTAGGATGGATAAGGTCAAACTTTATTGGACGGTCCAAAATTAGACCAATAGAATTCTGTCTGTTATAATTATTAGTTTTATATAATTCTTATTTTAATAATTAAATAAATTAATAAAAAAAAAAAACAAAGTACTTCTGAATTGATCTCACCCCTTCTTTAATAATTTCAATTCTTCTTTGTTGAGTAATAACTTAATTCTTCAATAAAATACTTCTTGTAGAAATATAACTAGCCCGTCGTTTTTACTTATGAAAAAGAATTCCATATTAATTCATGAATTATGATACATATTCTATATATGAATATGGATATGGAAAAGGATAAAAAAGATATTTTTTTATTGGAATTGGGTTTCTTTCTCTTTTTTTTTTCATTCCTATTCTTCTTTCTATTTCTGAAAAAAAGAGGGCTTACAAAATAAAGGATTTTTTCGTTCCCAATAGTTATGTATTTAATCGGTGGATAGGAGCATACTCTGGATTGGAATCGTGCCTTGGGGAGTACTGCCTAATAATTTCTACCAACCTTAAGCCCCAATTAGTATTCTTTGTTTGTATATTATGTAAAAATGTCCTTTTGGATAATTTACAGAATTTCCATTTCCATTACAAATCCGTTACATATCTTGGTGTTTCTAACCATCCACTCGTTTTTGTTCAACCCTCCGTTATGATAATACATGTATCTTAATACATACAAATGATAGTGAAAACTCAATACGGTGGGTCTTTTGAGCCCGCTTCAAGTCAGGATGACTAATTAACCAATCTTGGGGTAAACGGTTTCTTATGTTTATGTTTATTTCCGCTTAACTCTTTAACTCTTATACATGGAAAATGAGACTCAATATTTTTACTGCGAATTTATATATTCTAAATTATCTAATTTATATATTATATATAATATAAGCTGTTTTCTTTCACTCATATAACTATTTGATTTAATTCTTCAATCCGAATAATGAATAAAAAAAATGAAGATATCTAACTTTACTCAATTCATTCCACCGCTTTCCTAGAAAGGAAGAATAGAGAAAAGTTTATGTCTATATATCAACGAATCGCACGTAGAGATATTGATAACACACATAAAGTTAATGGTATTTCATAACTAATCGATTGAGCAGCAGCTCGTAGACCACCTAAAAAGGAATATTTATTATTTGACCCGTATCCTGACATAAGAAGTCCAATGGGAGCAATACTTGAAATAGCAATCCATAAAAAAACACCAATATTGAGATCCGCTAAAACAAGGCGATAACCAAACGGAACTACTAAATAGCTTACTAAAATTGATATCACTGCTATGGATGGACCGATACTGAATAAACGAGTATCCCCTCTAGATGGAAAAAGATTTTCTTTGAAAAGAAGTTTTGTCCCATCTGCTAGAGCTTGAAGAACTCCCAAAGGACCGGCGTATTCAGGTCCAATACGTTGTTGTATTCCCGCGGATATTTCTCTTTCTAACCATACAATTACCAGTACGCCTATTGTGATTCCCAATACAAGAGTCAAAATAGGAATAAGTAACCATATAATTCCATAGACCCCTTTTAAAAATTCCAATCTAGAAAAAGAATCGATATCTTGTACTTCTGGTGTATCAATTATCATTTCAACGATCAACTTCTCCCATAATGATATCTATACTACCTAGTATTGTCATAATATCAGCCAATTTCATTCTTTTAACTAACTGAGGAAGAATTTGCAAATTGATAAAACCCGGCGGTCGAATTTTCCATCTCCAAGGAAAACCACTCCGATCCCCTATCAGAAAAACCCCCAACTCCCCTTTTGGAGCTTCCACTCTCACATAAAGTTCTTGTTTCGGCAATTCAAATGTAGGAGAAGGTTTTTTACTAATAAAGCGATATTCAAAATCATTCCATTCTGGATTCCTTTCTCTATCAAAGTATCGGGTTTCTAAATTCTCATATGGCCCCCCCGGAATTCCTTCGAGAGCCTGTTGAATAATTTTTATGGATTCCATCATTTCACCAATTCGGACTAGATAACGAGCCAACGAATCCCCTTCTTTTTGCCACTGTACTTCCCAATCAAATTCGTCATAACACTCATACTGATCAACTTTACGAAGATCCCATTGTATTCCGGACGCTCGCAGCATTGGTCCCGATAAACCCCAATTTATTACTTCCTCTCGACCAATAATGCCTACCCCCTCGACTCGTTCTAAAAAAATAGGATTGCGTGTAATAAGTTGTTGATATTCAGCAACCCTTATTAAAAAATAATCGCAGAAATCCAAACATTTATCTATCCAGCCATGAGGGAGATCAGCCGCTACCCCTCCGATCCGAAAATAATTATGCATCATTCTCATACCGGTGGCAGCTTCGAATAGATCATATACTAATTCTCTTTCTCTGAAAATATAGAAAAAGGGAGTCTGTGCACCAATATCCGCCATAAAAGGACCGAGCCATAACAGATGAGAAGCTATACGACTCAACTCCAACATAATTATTCTGATATAGCTGGCTCTTTTAGGTACTTGAATATTTCCCAGCTGTTCCGGTCCATTTACCGTTATTGCTTCTGTGAACATAGTAGCTAAATAATCCCAACGTGTTACATAAGGTAAATATTGTATAATTGTTCGGTTTTCCGCAATTTTTTCCATCCCTCGGTGTAAATAACCCAATATTGGTTCACAGTCAATAACATCTTCACCATCTAGAGTAATGATAAGTCGAAGAACACCATGCATTGATGGATGGTGGGGACCCATATTGACTACCATGAGGTCTTTTCTTGGAGCTGGTATATTCATAGGTTTTTCCTTAATTCATTCTTTCATGAATTGTTGAAAACGAAAAAAAGTTCATTCAAATTCAAGATCTAATAAATCAAATAATTCAAAATGCTTCTTCAAATTAACGAGTTTTTGATTCCCGAATATCCAACCGATTAATTAATTCTTTATAACCTATTCTATTTTTCTTTGACAAATAAGATAGCAGTCGTTGGCGTTTTCCCAGAATTTTACGTAGACCTCTCTGAGATAAATAGTCTTTTTTGTGTAATTGTAAATGTGAAGTAAGTCTTCGTATCCTATTGGTGAAACTAAATATTTGAAATTCAACAGAACCCCTGTTTTCTTCTTTTTCTTCTTGTGAAATAACTGAAATGAATGAATTTTTTACCATAAAATGAAACCCCCTTCTTTTTTTAAGATATTTTTATTGATAGATATCTTTATTGATCAGTAATAATAATGTCACTTGTTTTAGTTTGGTATAGACAATAATCTTAATTTTGTTCTAATTTCGAATTTTATTAAATCAAATGAAATCAATCCGATTTTAATTTAAAAATTCGATTTGAAAAGGTATACAAAAGTATGGTTGTTTTCCGTACTCCAAAAAGATAAAAACTTAGTCCTAAAATCAGAAGATTTTATTGATTCATTTCGAGATCAAATTGATATGTCATTGAATTAGTATCATGTATCAGAATGGAATGTAAGACAATGAATGTGTGCACCTCTTTGTCGTCATAGACCCGCTACGATATGGGAAAGGTAGCAAAAATATACTAGTAATGAATTTTCAATCGCGGATACATATGTATCCTTACCATACCGAAACGACTGCCGTTATTGCTATCAAACCAATACCGATTCATACAAGCTAAATCTTCTAATCGATAATTGGGCCACAGAAATAACTTTAATTTAATAAGTTTCTTTTGATATCCTTTGCTTTTATCCAAAACCTGACTGTTTACCTTATTCCCATTCCCCAATGCTGAATTTTTATGCATATCATTTCTATTCCTAGAATTGAAACAAATTAGAATTCGAAATTCTCTCCGAAGTCTAGGTGATAAAAGATTTTCAGGAACAAACAAATCATAATGATTTTTATCCCTATTTCCAGTCATCTTTTTATATTTGGTAATGACTTCATCAGAATTCTTATCAACATGAGTTTTTTCTCGGTATTTTTGATTAATTTTGTGTTTACTTTGATGAACCAACGAAATACCAATGGTTTGAGACATAATAAATTGCCCATCATTTTTTATAGATAGACGAATTGGTTCAATAATCAAAATTCCTCTTTTGATCAATTCTGTAAGAGTTAAATTTTTCTGAATCATCAGAATATCAAGACTCATTTCTCCCCTTTGAATAGAGGATATAGTTATTTCTCGTGGATTTATCAGTCTAAGCAGGAGACAATATACTTTGATATTATTAATTATTTTTTTATTTAAAATATCATCCCATCGCAATTGAAAAAGAAAATACCTTTTTAGTAAGAAATCAAACTCCGCTTTTGTATTGTTCTTGTATTGCTTTTTATTTTTATGTTTTTTCATGTCCGAGCCCGTATAATCTTCTTCAACATCTTTTTCTTGGTTTGAAAGAGCAGATTCAAGGTTTGCTTGGTCCACGGATTCTTTTTGCCCTTTATTTCGTTTTTTTAATTCAAGAGATTTTTTTTCATTGGAGGATATTGATATAAAAGGATCTTTTTTTTTATTTCCAGCGATGCTTTTGTTTTCAATATCAGTAGCGTTTTCATTTATATTAGAATCTAAAAGAAGTAATTTTATTGGTATAACCCACGGTTTTGTTTTATACAAATTATAAAATATTAAAAATTCTGGGAAGAACCAACGTTCAAGATTTGATATGGGACGGTTTAGTATTTCTTCATTCATTCCCATCCAATCAAAAAAACTTTTTTGATTGGATAAGTTGATTTCTTGATCTTGATGAATTGTGAGATAAAAAAGGTTTTTCTTTTTGATTTGATCAATTATTTGATAATTATTAAGCTTAGCCTTAGTAGATTTTTTATTACTGTTTGGGTCAGTATCAATATTGATCCAAGCCTCGATATCGATTTTCGTTCTAAGACAAAAATCGAGAATTCTCCAATCAAAATATTTTCTATCCAGATTTTTCTCCATATCTCTAATATCATCTTGTACTAGATCCTTATTGCTAGGGATAATAGGAATACCTTCCATCATATAAAAAGATTTTCGTTTATTTGTGTTGGAATTCGAAAAAACTTCTTGGTTATTTTTTACGTGTAATGACGATTCATAAATTGAAGAGTACTTCGTATCTTCAGAATTAATAGATTTATATGCTAACCGATCATATCTATATTGTTTTTTAAAATTCTCTTTTTCATTTAGTAATGAAGCCGTTTCCAAATTATTTTGTTTTTCGTAGTGAATAAATTTTGTTTTTTTAGATGAGTTGCATAAATCCTTATTTTGATTCATACAGTGTTGATTGAATTGATTTCGCCATTTTTGTGGTACTAGTCTAGACCATCTAATCTGAGATATATCATATTGATAATGATTCCTTAACCAATTTGTCCATTGATTTATTCCAGAATTCTGACGATTCTTATGTCTTAATTGAGAATGAAAAAGTTCTTGTGTTCCAACAAAATAATCCTTTATTTCAGTCTTAATAAAAGGGGCTGCTCCATTATATTGAAAGACAGGTTTTAACTTATAAAAATCAAAATTAATAAATTGGGTTTGTGAGAGTTTGTAAAATACATAGGCTTGTGAAAAGTGGGATAAGTCACAAAAAGTATTTGAATTCTTATTACTAATATTAGTATTATAAAGTGCCTTTTTTATAGTCGAAATAAAGTGAATTAAACTTTGATTTGTTTTATCCATTTTTTCTTGATTTGTTTCATTATTGGTAATGTATTTATTAATAATTTTTTTTATTGATTCAAGAAATGGTTGTGTATTGATCCTAGGAATATTAATGATCCACAGAAAGATATCTATGTATATCCTTTCAATGAAAAATTTCATAAAATAATGTAATTTGCGTATTAGTCGAGCATTTTTTCTTTTTAATATCTGCAAAATATTTTTTTGTGATTCCAACCCTTTATCATCATCACTTATTTTGCTAGAACGAATATTTCGATCCGGAATTCGAAATCCGCCCTTTTTTTTATTTGTAATTTTTTCTATTTGGTTTATGATTGTGCTTGTTCTATCAGTTAGATCCCGCATTTTTTTTTCTGTCAATGAATAATTTGTCCAATTCCGAGGTATAGTTTCAATGGATGATGGTATAGTTTCAATGGACAATTCATCAATCATCAGATTACTGGTTATAGAATCCTTTTTAGTTTTACTCAATTCATATACTTTTCTTTTTCTCAATCCAAATAATAGAATTGGATTTATTTGTGAGAGTTCTTTTTTTATTTCTTTTAAAAAAAGAATCTTTTTAATGACCCATTTTTTTGTTTCTTTTAAAACATTTACAAACAATTTTGTTTTTTCTTTTAAAATTCTTAGAATTAGAAAGCATTTCTTTTTCAATTTTCTAATTTTTCTTTTGAGTTCTTTAAAAATGGGTTCAAAAAATGAAAGTTGTTTTCTGGGAGAATCAAAAGGGAATTCCGCTTCCATTCCAAAAATTGTTAAAAAACAAAAATCATTTTTTGAATCTTTCTTTTTCATTGGATCATTATAAGGGGTTCGTGGGTTAGATGTGTGCCAAGGTTTCAGACGAAAAGGAAATAGGATCTTAATCTGAATACCGTCTGTTAACCAGTTTTTTGGAAATTCTTTTTCTGATAATTGAACGCCATTATAGGTGCATTTAACATACATTTCTCGATTCCAATCTTTAAAATCCTCGGACCATTCGGGAAATTGAAACAATAGCATACGGGCGATATTTTTAACTATTATCAATGAAGGCAATATAATATATTTTCTAAGAATAGATTGGGTTACTAACAAAAAACCTCTTAGTACTTGAGCAAGTAAAATACTATCCCAGGCTTCCGCTATTTCTATACGTACTTTCTCCTTTCTTTTGGCTTCCTCTTTTTTATCCTCTTCCTTTTTTTTCTCACTTTCTTCTGTGGTTTTCTCTTTATAATCCGAAATTTTGAGTTCTGTGTTTGTCCACATAAAATTTCTCAAAATTAGGTTTATACGTTCGGAAATATCAAAAGAAAAAATGGGGGATTTTTCTATTCGGTCCAAAAAGAGGGGGGAATGCGCATCTGCCTCAAAGAATTTCCAAGTAACTATTTTACGTCTTTGAGCACGCACAGAGCCTTTGATTATGTCTCGACGAAAATTTGATTGTTGTGAATAATGTATCAAAGCCACTTG